GCTCGCGTAGCTTAACACAAAGCATAGCACTGAAGATGCTAAGATGGGCTTTAAAAACTCCGCATGCACAAAGGCATGGTCCCGACCTTATTATCAGCTTTAACACAACTCACACATGCAAGTCTCCGCAACCCAGTGAGCACGCCCTCAATCCCCCGCCCGAGGAAGAGGAGCAGGCATCAGGCACAAAAACTAGCCCAAGACGCCTAGCCCAGCCACACCCCCAAGGGAATTCAGCAGTGACAGACATTAAGCCATAAGTGAAAGCTTGACTCAGTTAGTGTTAAGAGAGCCGGTAAAACTCGTGCCAGCCACCGCGGTTAGACGAGAGGCCCTAGTTGATAATTTAACGGCGTAAAGGGTGGTTAAGAATAAATAACAAATAAAGCCAAATGGCCCTTTGGCCGTCATACGCTTCTAGATGTCCGAAGCCCCAACACGAAAGTAGCTTTAGCCCCACCTGACCCCACGAAAGCTAAGAAACAAACTAGGATTAGATACCCTACTATGCTTAGCCGTAAACTTAGACATCCAACTACAATCAGATGTCCGCCAGGGTACTACAAGCATTAGCTTAAAACCCAAAGGACTTGACGGTGTCTCAGACCCCCTAGAGGAGCCTGTTCTATAACCGATAACCCCCGTTAAACCTCATCACTCTTAGTCATACCAGCCTATATACCGCCGTCGCCAGCTTACCCTGTGAAGGTAACAAAAGTAAGCAAAATGGGCACAACCCAAAACGTCAGGTCGAGGTGTAGCGCATGGAGTGGAAAGAAATGGGCTACATTTTCTATTACAGAATACTACGAATATGCACCATGAAATAATGCTTGAAGGAGGATTTAGTAGTAAAAGGGAAATAGAGAGTCCCTTTGAACCCGGCTCTGAGACGCGCACACACCGCCCGTCACTCTCCCCTGTCAAAACGCACCAAAAATAACTAATAATATAGCACTGACAAGGGGAGGCAAGTCGTAACACGGTAAGTGTACCGGAAGGTGCACTTGGATAAAACCCAGGGCGTGGCTGAGTTATTTAAGCATCTCACTTACACCGAGAAGACATCCATGAAAGCTGGATCACCCTGAGCCAAACAGCTAGCTTACCCACCAAAGTAATCAAACAATATAAATAAAAATAAATAAACCAAACACCAAAAACTAAACCATTCTTTTTACCTGAGTATGGGAGACAGAAAAGGTTCAACCAAAGCAATAGAGATAGTACCGCAAGGGAAAGCTGAAAGAGAAATGAAATAACCCATATAAGCAACAAAAAGCAAAGACTAAACCTTGTACCTTTTGCATCATGATTTAGCTAGTAAACACAAGCAAAGAGACCTTTAGTTTGAAACCCCGAAACCAGGTGAGCTACCCCGAGACAGCCTATTAGGGCCAACCCGTCTCTGTGGCAAAAGAGTGGGAAGAACTCCGGGTAGAAGTGACAGACCTACCGAACCTGGTGATAGCTGGTTACCTAAGAAATGAATAGAAGTTCAGCCTCGCACACCTCAAATCAAACAAACACATATTAAAATATTAAGAGAAAAATACGAGAGTTAGTTGAAGGGGGTACAGCCCCTTTAACAAAGGACACAACCTTGCCAGGAGGATAAAGATCATAATATACAAAATATACTGTTCTAGTGGGCCCAAAAGCAGCCACCTAAACAGAAAGCGTTAAAGCTCAGACAGAAAAAAATTTATTATTCAGATAAAAAATCTCACTCCCCTAGACACTATTAGGCCAACCCATGCCCACATGGAAGAAATTATGCTAAAATGAGTAACAAGAAGGCCCACCCTTCTCCCAGCACAAGTGTAAGCCAAATCGGACCAACCATTGGCAACTAACGAACTCAACCCAAGAGAGTAATGTGAACCACAAAAAAAACAAGAAAAACCCACAACCAAACAATCGTTACCCCCACACTGGAGTGCCGCCCATGGGAAAGACTAAAAGAAAAGGAAGGAACTCGGCAAACACAAGCCCCGCCTGTTTACCAAAAACATCGCCTCCTGCAACACCACATATAGGAGGTCCAACCTGCCCAGTGACTACAAGTTCAACGGCCGCGGTATTTTGACCGTGCAAAGGTAGCGCAATCACTTGTCTTTTAAATAGAGACCTGTATGAATGGCCAAACGAAGGCTTAACTGTCTCCCTTTTCAAGTCAGTGAAATTGATCTATCCGTGCAGAAGCGGGTATAATAATACAAGACGAGAAGACCCTTTGGAGCTTAAGGTATAAAATTTAACCACGTCAAGCAACTTAATAAAAAGCAAAAACCTTGTGGAACATAAAACTCTACCTTCGGTTGGGGCGACCACGGAGTAAAGCAAAACCTCCAAGTGGACTGGGATAATTTCCTAAAACCAAGAGAGACATCTCTAAGCCACAGAACATCTGACCAAACATGATCCGGACACCAAAACCGATCAACGAACCAAGTTACCCTAGGGATAACAGCGCAATCCTCTCCCAGAGTCCATATCGACGAGGGGGTTTACGACCTCGATGTTGGATCAGGACATCCTAATGGTGCAGCCGCTATTAAGGGTTCGTTTGTTCAACGATTAAAGTCCTACGTGATCTGAGTTCAGACCGGAGCAATCCAGGTCAGTTTCTATCTGTAACGCTACTTTTCCTAGTACGAAAGGATCGGAAAAGAGGGGCCCATACTTAAAGTACGCCCCACCCCTAATTTATGAAAACAAATAAATAAAATAAAGGGAGGGCCAAAACCCCAACTGGCCAAAATAAGGACATATTGGGGTGGCAGAGCATGGTAAATTGCAAAAGGCCTAAGCCCTTTTAACCAGAGGTTCAAATCCTCTCCCCAGTTCATGTTAAACACCCTAATAACCCACCTAATTAATCCCCTAATATATATAGTACCCGTCCTCCTAGCAGTAGCCTTCCTAACATTACTTGAACGAAAAGTACTAGCATATATACAACTACGAAAAGGGCCAAACGTAGTAGGACCCTACGGGTTACTACAACCCATCGCCGATGGCTTAAAACTATTTATTAAAGAACCAGTCCGCCCATCTACATCATCCCCATTCCTATTCTTAGCTACCCCAATGCTGGCACTTACCTTAGCCATAGTCCTATGAGCCCCAATACCCATACCCTACCCAGTAACTGACCTCAACCTAGGAATCCTATTTATTCTAGCCCTATCTAGCCTCGCAGTGTATTCAATCTTAGGGTCAGGTTGAGCATCAAATTCAAAGTACGCACTAATTGGAGCCCTTCGGGCCGTAGCCCAAACAATTTCATACGAAGTAAGCCTCGGACTCATCCTCCTTTCAGTAATTATTTTCTCGGGGGGATATAATCTACAAACATTTAATACTACCCAAGAAAGCATCTGACTACTACTTCCCGCCTGACCTTTAGCCGCAATATGATATATTTCAACACTAGCTGAAACAAATCGAGCACCATTTGACCTCACAGAGGGCGAATCAGAACTAGTATCTGGTTTCAACGTAGAATATGCAGGAGGACCTTTCGCCTTATTTTTCCTGGCCGAATACGCTAATATTTTACTAATAAATACCCTATCAGCTGTACTATTTTTAGGAGCCTCACACCTCCCAAATGCCCCAGAGTTTATAACTATTAATCTTATAACTAAAGCTGCACTACTATCAGTTCTATTTTTATGGGTACGAGCCTCCTACCCACGATTCCGATATGACCAACTAATACACCTAGTCTGAAAAAACTTCCTCCCTTTAACACTCGCCTTCGTACTATGGCACACCGCCCTACCCATTGCACTAGCAGGACTCCCCCCACAACTATAACCGAGGAACTGTGCCTGAGCACCCAAGGACCACTTTGATAGAGTGATTTACAGGGGTTAAAATCCCCTCAGTTCTTAGAAAGAAGGGATTTGAACCCATACTCAAGAGATCAAAACTCTCAGTGCTTCCATTACACCACTTCCTAAGGTGGGGTCAGCTAACAAAGCTTTCGGGCCCATACCCCGAAAATGAAGGTTAGACCCCTTCCCCCGCCAATGAACCCATATGTACTCGCAACTCTACTATCTAGCCTAGGACTAGGAACCACCCTAACCTTCGCCAGCTCTCACTGACTACTAGCTTGAATAGGACTAGAAATTAATACCCTAGCAATCATCCCACTAATAGCACAACACCACCACCCCCGTGCAGTAGAGGCAACCACAAAATATTTTTTAATTCAAGCCACCGCAGCAGCAATAATTCTATTTGCAAGCACAACAAATGCCTGAATAACAGGGGAATGAAACATCAACGACCTATCAAACCCCATCGCCTGCACTATATTAATAACTGCCCTAGCACTTAAAATTGGACTGGCACCAATACACTTCTGAATACCAGAAGTCCTACAAGGATTAGACTTAACAACAGGGCTAATTTTATCTACTTGACAAAAACTCGCCCCATTCGCACTCATTATTCAAACAGCCCAAACCATCCACCCCTCAATATTAACCCTACTAGGAATTATATCCACACTAATAGGAGGATGAGGCGGATTAAACCAAACCCAACTACGAAAAATCCTGGCCTACTCCTCAATCGCACACATGGGGTGAATAATTATTATTGTCCAATATACCCCCCAACTAACCTTAATTGCACTGGGAACATATATTATTATAACAGCCGCAGCATTCCTCACCCTTAAAATGTTATTTGCCACTAAAATTAATACACTCGCAACAACCTGATCAAAAACCCCAATTTTAACATCCACAACCGCCTTAGTACTATTATCATTAGGGGGCCTCCCCCCACTTACAGGCTTCCTGCCAAAATGATTAATTCTACAAGAATTAACAAAACAAGACCTTCCCATTGTTGCCACAGCCATGGCCCTAACAGCCTTAATTAGCCTGTACTTCTACCTACGACTATGTTATGCAATAACACTGACCATTTCCCCCAACACAATTAACTCAACAACCCCATGACGAGCCAAAACAACCCAAACTTCCCTACTACTAGCCTTATTCACTGTAACCTCACTGGGCCTATTACCAATAACCCCAGCCATCCTAACACTAACCACCTAGGGACTTAGGATAATATTAGACCAAAAGCCTTCAAAGCTCTAAGTAGAAGTGAAAATCTTCTAGTCCCTGATAAGATCTGCAAGATACTAACTTACATCTCCTGAATGCAACTCAGACATTTTTATTAAATTAAGACCTTACTAGATGAGAAGGCCTTGATCCTACAAACTCTTAGTTAACAGCTAAGCGCTCAAACCAGCGAGCATCCATCTACTTTTCCCGCCTTGGGACGGACAAAACGGCGGGAAAAGCCCCGGAAGGTATTAACCTACATCTTCGGATTTGCAATCCGACGTATTTCTTCACCACGGGGCTATGGTAGGGAGAGGACTAGAAACCTCTGTCTTCGGGGCTACAACCCACCGCCTAAACACTCGGCCACCCTACCTGTGGCAATTACACGCTGATTTTTCTCCACTAATCACAAAGACATTGGCACCCTTTATCTTGTATTCGGTGCTTGAGCTGGGATAGTAGGAACCGCCCTAAGCCTCCTCATCCGGGCCGAACTAAGCCAGCCTGGGTCACTTCTAGGTGATGACCAAATCTACAACGTTATCGTTACCGCCCACGCTTTTGTAATAATTTTCTTTATAGTTATACCCATCCTGATCGGAGGGTTTGGAAACTGACTCGTACCACTAATAATTGGAGCCCCCGACATGGCATTCCCGCGAATAAATAACATAAGCTTCTGACTACTACCCCCGTCATTCCTATTATTATTAGCCTCCTCTGGGGTTGAAGCTGGGGCTGGAACAGGATGAACAGTTTATCCGCCCCTTGCAGGCAACCTAGCCCATGCAGGAGCATCAGTAGACTTAACAATTTTCTCACTACATCTAGCAGGTGTATCATCAATTCTGGGGGCCATCAACTTTATTACTACAACTATTAATATAAAACCCCCAGCCATCTCCCAATATCAAACACCCCTCTTCGTGTGATCTGTGCTTGTAACCGCCGTACTACTTCTATTATCACTACCAGTGCTAGCTGCCGGAATTACAATACTTTTAACCGATCGAAATCTTAACACCACATTCTTTGACCCAGCAGGGGGAGGAGACCCAATTCTCTATCAACATTTATTCTGATTCTTCGGCCACCCAGAAGTTTACATTTTAATTCTCCCAGGGTTCGGTATTATCTCTCACGTTGTAGCCTACTATTCAGGTAAAAAAGAACCATTTGGTTACATAGGAATAGTTTGAGCCATGATGGCTATCGGCCTTCTAGGCTTCATTGTTTGAGCCCACCATATGTTTACTGTTGGAATGGACGTAGACACCCGTGCATATTTCACATCCGCAACAATAATTATTGCCATTCCCACAGGTGTAAAAGTATTTAGCTGACTAGCTACACTTCACGGAGGATCAATTAAATGAGAAACACCAATACTATGGGCCCTTGGATTCATTTTCCTATTTACAGTGGGGGGACTTACAGGAATTGTTCTATCCAACTCATCACTCGATATTGTACTCCACGACACATACTACGTAGTCGCACATTTCCACTATGTACTGTCAATAGGCGCCGTATTTGCCATTATAGCAGCCTTTGTACACTGATTCCCACTATTAACGGGATATACCCTGCACAGCGCCTGAACAAAAATCCACTTCGGAGTAATATTTATTGGAGTAAACCTTACATTCTTCCCACAACACTTCCTAGGCCTAGCAGGCATACCGCGACGATACTCCGATTACCCAGATGCCTATGCACTATGAAATACAGTATCTTCTATTGGATCACTAATCTCCTTAGTAGCAGTAATTATATTCCTGTTTATTTTATGAGAAGCTTTCACCGCTAAACGAGAAGTTCTATCTGTAGAATTAACCACAACAAACGTAGAGTGACTTCACGGATGCCCTCCCCCTTATCACACATACGAAGAGCCTGCATACGTCCAAATTCAATCAGATTAACGAGGAAGGGAGGAATTGAACCCCCATATGCTGGTTTCAAGCCAGCCACATAACCACTCTGTCACTTCCTTCTAAAGACATTAGTAAAGTAAATTACATCACTTTGTCAAGGTGAAGTCGTGGATTAATACCCCGCATGTCTTAACCCACAACTTAATGGCACATCCAACACAACTAGGATTCCAAGACGCAGCATCACCCGTTATAGAAGAACTTCTACACTTCCACGACCACGCACTAATAATTGTATTCCTAATCAGTACTTTAGTATTATATATTATTATTGCGATAGTTTCAACCAAACTTACTAACAAATATATCCTAGACTCTCAAGAAATCGAAATTGTATGAACCATTTTACCAGCTGTTATTTTAGTCTTAATTGCCTTGCCCTCCTTGCGTATTTTGTATCTTATAGACGAAATTAATGACCCACACCTTACAATTAAAGCAATGGGGCACCAATGATACTGAAGCTATGAATATACAGATTATGAAAATCTAGGCTTTGACTCTTATATAGTCCCCACCCAAGACCTCGCCCCCGGGCAATTCCGACTCCTAGAGACTGATCATCGAATAGTTATCCCAATAGAGTCCCCAATTCGAGTCCTAGTGTCCGCTGAAGATGTATTACACTCCTGAGCTGTCCCATCCTTGGGTATGAAAATAGACGCGGTACCAGGACGACTAAATCAAACTGCCTTCATCGCCTCACGCCCCGGCGTATTCTACGGGCAATGCTCTGAAATCTGCGGTGCTAACCACAGCTTTATACCAATTGTAGTGGAAGCAGTTCCACTAGAGCACTTCGAAAACTGATCCTCTCTAATACTAGAAGACGCCTCGCTAGGAAGCTAAATATTGGACAAAGCATTGGCCTTTTAAGCCAAAGACTGGTGATTCCCGACCACCCCTAGTGAAATGCCACAATTAAACCCCAACCCTTGATTTGCAATTTTAATATTTTCTTGATTAATCTTCCTAATCATTATTCCAACTAAAATCCTAAACCATACTTCACCAAACGAACCAACCCTAATAAGCGCTGAAAAGCACAAAACTGAATCCTGAGACTGACCATGATAACAAGCTTCTTCGACCAATTTGCAAGCCCATCATACCTAGGCATCCCATTAATTGCTATTGCAATTGCACTACCGTGAGCCCTTTACCCAACCCCATCATCCCGGTGAATTAGCAACCGACTCACCACACTCCAGGGGTGGTTCATCAATCGATTTACAAACCAACTAATAATGCCTTTAAATGTAGGAGGACATAAATGAGCACTTTTATTAGCCTCTCTAATAATCTTCTTAATTACTATTAATATGCTAGGCCTACTTCCATATACCTTCACACCCACAACACAATTATCACTTAATATAGGATTTGCCGTACCACTCTGACTTGCTACAGTAATTATTGGCATACGAAATCAACCAACAGTTGCCTTAGGACACCTACTACCAGAGGGAACACCCATCCTTCTGATTCCAGTACTTATTATTATCGAAACAATTAGCCTATTTATTCGACCATTGGCCTTAGGGGTACGACTCACAGCCAACCTGACCGCCGGCCACCTATTAATTCAACTTATCGCCACAGCCGTATTTGTTCTCCTACCTATAATACCCACAGTAGCAATTTTAACCGCCACTGTACTCTTCTTGCTTACACTACTAGAGGTTGCAGTTGCTATAATTCAAGCCTATGTATTTGTACTCCTTCTAAGTCTATATCTTCAAGAAAACGTCTAATGGCCCACCAAGCACATGCCTTCCACATAGTCGACCCAAGCCCATGACCCCTAACCGGAGCCATTGCCGCTCTACTAATAACATCCGGCTTAGCAATCTGATTCCACTTCCACTCAACAACACTGATAACCCTTGGAATAATCCTTCTTCTTCTCACAATATATCAATGATGACGTGATATTATTCGAGAGGGTACCTTCCAAGGCCACCACACACCTCCGGTACAAAAAGGACTGCGATACGGAATAATTCTATTTATTACCTCTGAAGTATTCTTTTTCCTTGGATTCTTCTGAGCTTTCTACCATTCAAGCCTAGCACCAACCCCAGAGCTCGGGGGATGCTGACCCCCAACAGGGATTACCCCACTAGACCCTTTCGAGGTACCACTCCTTAACACAGCCGTATTATTAGCATCAGGGGTTACAGTAACATGAGCCCACCACAGCATTATAGAGGGAGAACGAAAACAAGCCATCCAATCCTTAGCACTAACCATTATTCTAGGACTGTACTTCACTGCACTCCAAGCCATAGAATATTATGAAGCACCATTCACAATTGCAGACGGAGTTTACGGCTCAACATTCTTTGTAGCCACAGGATTCCATGGATTACACGTTATTATTGGATCATCCTTCCTAGCAGTATGCCTCCTCCGACAAATCCAATACCACTTCACATCTGAACATCACTTTGGCTTTGAAGCCGCCGCCTGATATTGACACTTTGTCGACGTAGTATGACTATTCCTTTACGTATCTATCTACTGATGAGGCTCATAATCTTTCTAGTATTTAAGTCAGTACGAGTGACTTCCAATCACACAGTCTTGGTTAAACCCCAAGGAAAGATAATGAATTTAGTTACAACCATCTTAATTATTACAATAGCCCTATCCTCAGTCCTAGCAGTCGTATCTTTTTGACTGCCACAGATAAACCCAGACGCAGAAAAACTATCCCCCTACGAATGCGGATTTGACCCACTAGGATCTGCTCGACTGCCATTCTCCCTGCGCTTCTTCCTAGTAGCAATCTTATTTCTACTATTTGACCTAGAAATTGCCCTTCTTCTCCCTCTACCCTGAGGAGACCAGCTACATAACCCCGCCGAAACATTTTTCTGGGCCACAACGGTTCTAATTTTATTAACACTAGGACTAATCTATGAATGAACCCAAGGTGGCCTAGAATGAGCAGAATAGGGCGTTAGTCCAAGACAAGACCTCTGAATTCGACTCAGAAAATCGTGGTTTAATTCCACGACCCCCTTATGACACCCGTACATTTCAGCTTTAGCTCAGCATTTATTCTAGGGTTAATAGGACTAGCATTCCACCGCACACATCTGCTCTCTGCACTCCTCTGCCTGGAAGGAATAATATTATCCTTATTTATCGCACTAGCCCTATGGGCTCTGCAATTCGAATCCACAGGATTCTCCACAGCCCCTATATTACTCCTGGCCTTCTCCGCTTGTGAAGCTAGCACAGGCCTGGCGTTACTAGTAGCCACAGCCCGGACCCACGGAACTGACCGCCTACAAAGTCTCAACCTCCTGCAATGCTAAAAGTACTAATTCCCACAGTTATATTATTTCCAACAATTTGACTAACTCCCCCAAAATGACTATGAACAACCACCACAACTCACAGCCTCCTAATTGCCTTCGTTAGCCTGACATGGATAATGTGATCGTCAGAAGTCGGATGAACCTACTCCAATATATACATAGCCACAGACCCATTATCAACCCCTTTATTAGTACTGACATGCTGATTATTACCACTAATAATTTTAGCCAGCCAAAATCACATTAACCCTGAACCAATTAACCGACAACGCTTGTATATCACACTCCTCGCCTCATTACAAACCTTCCTGATCATAGCATTCGGCGCTACAGAAATTATTATATTTTATATTATATTTGAAGCTACACTTATCCCAACCCTAATTATTATTACCCGATGAGGAAATCAAGCCGAACGCCTAAACGCGGGAACTTACTTCCTATTTTATACCCTAGCAGGATCCCTCCCCCTTCTAGTTGCCTTACTCCTCCTTCAACAATCCACAGGAACACTATCAATGCTAATCCTCCAATATTCACAACCACTACAACTCAACTCATGAGGCCACACAATGTGATGAGCAGGCTGCCTAATCGCATTTTTAGTTAAAATACCCCTTTATGGCGTCCACTTATGATTACCTAAAGCACATGTAGAAGCCCCTGTAGCAGGCTCCATAGTGCTTGCAGCAGTCCTCCTAAAACTAGGAGGATACGGAATAATACGCATAATAATTATACTTGACCCACTATCAAAAGAACTGGCCTACCCATTTATTATCTTAGCCCTCTGAGGAATTATCATAACGGGCTCAATTTGCCTACGACAAACAGACCTAAAATCACTAATTGCCTACTCATCTGTAAGTCATATAGGACTGGTGGCAGGAGGAATCCTCATCCAAACCCCATGAGGATTCTCAGGAGCAATTGTTTTAATAATTGCCCACGGATTAGTATCTTCCGCATTATTCTGCTTAGCTAATACAGCATACGAACGAACCCACAGCCGAACCATAGTTCTTGCCCGAGGCCTTCAATTAATTTTTCCACTAACCGCAGTATGATGGTTTACTGCTAATCTTGCCAATTTAGCACTCCCGCCCCTACCCAACTTAATAGGTGAGCTCGTAATTATTACAACTTTATTTAACTGATCCCCATGAACCATTCTACTCACAGGACTAGGAACACTAATTACAGCTGGATATTCTCTGTACATGTTTCTTATGTCACAACGGGGCCCAACACCAAACCATATTATAGGACTTCAACCATTTCATACCCGAGAACACCTATTAATAGCCCTACACCTAGTCCCAATTATTCTTTTAGTAACAAAACCAGAAATCACATGAGGATGGTGCTACTGTAAGTATAGTTTAATTAAGACATTAGATTGTGATTCTAAAGATAGGGATTAAAATTCCCTTACTCACCGAGGAAGCATAGAAAACAATAAGCACTGCTAATCCTTATTTCCAAGGTTAAAATCCTTGGCTCCCTTGAGCTTTTAAAGGATAATAGCTCATCCATTGGTCTTAGGAACCAAAAACTCTTGGTGCAAATCCAAGTAAAAGCTAGAATGTCACTAATTATACACTCAACCCTGCTCCTAATCCTTTTTATCTTAATATACCCCCTATTAACCACACTAAATCCCCACCAACAAAAATCAGAGCTAGCAAAAACAACAAAAACCGCCGTTAGCTTAGCATTCTTTATTAGCCTTATGCCACTAATAATTTTTCTAGGTCTAGATGTAGAAGGCACCCTCACAAACTGACACTGAATAAACATTCAAACATTTGATATTAACATCAGCTTCAAATTTGACCACTACTCCCTAATCTTTATTCCAATTGCCCTATATGTTACCTGATCAATCCTGGAGTTCGCACTATGATATATACATTCCGACCCAAATATTAATCGCTTCTTTAAATACTTACTCGTATTCTTAATGGCTATAATTATTCTGGTTACAGCTAACAATATATTCCAATTATTTATTGGCTGAGAGGGGGTAGGAATTATATCATTCCTCCTCATTGGATGATGACACGGACGAGCAGATGCCAACACGGCAGCCCTACAAGCCGTTATTTACAACCGAGTAGGAGACATTGGACTAATTATAACTATAGCCTGATTCACAACAAATCTCAACTCCTGAGAACTACAACAAATCTTTACCCTGTCAAAAGACCTTAATATAACAATCCCCCTTATAGGACTTATCTTAGCAGCCACAGGAAAATCAGCCCAATTTGGCCTCCACCCATGACTCCCGTCCGCCATAGAAGGTCCCACCCCAGTTTCTGCTTTACTTCATTCAAGCACTATAGTAGTTGCAGGAATTTTCCTACTAATTCGCCTTCACCCCCTCATAGAAAATAATGAGCTGGCACTAACAATCTGCCTCTGCCTAGGAGCACTAACCTCACTATTTACAGCCGCCTGTGCTTTAACCCAAAATGATATCAAAAAAATTGTAGCTTTCTCAACATCAAGTCAACTAGGACTCATAATAGTCACAATTGGACTCAACCAGCCACAACTAGCATTCTTTCACATCTGCACACACGCTTTTTTCAAGGCCATGTTATTTTTATGTTCAGGATCAATTATCCATAGCTTAAATGATGAACAAGACATCCGAAAAATAGGAGGACTATTTAAAACCATACCCGCCACCTCAACCTACTTCACAATCGGCAACCTGGCCCTAACAGGAACACCATTCCTGGCAGGGTTCTTCTCAAAAGACGCAATTATTGAAGCCCTAAACACCTCCCACCTAAACGCCTGAGCCCTAGTCCTAACACTATTAGCCACATCATTCACGGCAGTTTATAGCTTCCGATTAACATATTTTGTGACTATAGGAACCCCACGATTCCCGCCCCTATCCCCCATCAATGAAAACAATTTACTAGTAATTAATCCCATTAAACGACTCGCCTGAGGAAGCATTATTGCAGGGCTTATTATTACACTCAGCGTCATACCAATAAAAACTCAAGTCATAACAATACCGACCACCCTTAAAATAGCAGCCCTACTAGTAACAATCTCTGGCCTATTAGTAGCCATAGCCCTAGCCAGCATAACCGACAAACAAATAAAAATTACCCCAAAAACCGCAACACACCACTTCTCCAACATACTAGGATTTTACCCTTCAATTATTCACCGACTCCTCCCAAAACTCAAACTCAAACTAGGAAAATCAGCTACGACCCCACTCGACAAAAAATGACTCGAAATTAAACCAACAGGCATAGCACTAACCCAAGAAGTTATAGCAAAAGTCACAAACGACATTTCACGAGGAAAAATCAAGACTTATCTAAATATCTGACTACTAACCATAACTATATGCCTCCTCATTATATTCTTTTTCTAAACCGCTCGAAGAGCCCCACGACTCAACCCCCGCGTAAGTTCCAGCACAACCAACAAAGTTAAAAGCAACACCCAAGCACAAATAACTAATATCCCCCCTCCAGAAGAGTACATAATAGCCACACCACTAACATCCCCCCGTAAAACAGAAAACTCTTTTAAACCATCCACAACCACCCAAGAACCCTCATATCAGCCCCCTCAAAAACCTCCCGCCACCAGCCCAACCCCAAGCAAATAAATTAAAACATACCCTAATACAGAACGACCCCCCCAGGCTTCCGGGAACGGTTCAGCAGCCAAAGCCGCTGAATAAGCAAAAACCACGAGCATCCCGCCTAAATAAATTAAAAAAAGAACCAATGATAAAAAAGAACCTCCATGTCCAACCAAAACCCCACACCCAACCCCAGCCGCAACTACCAACCCAAACGCAGCAAAATAAGGTGTGGGATTAGAAGCAACAGCAACTAAACCTACAATCAAGGCCATCAATAACAAAAACATAAAATAAGTCATAATTCTTACTCAGACTTTAACCGAGACTAATGGCTTGAAGAACCATCGTTGTACCTCAACTATAAGAACCAATAATGGCAAGCCTACGAAAAATACACCCCCTTATCAAAATCGCCAACGATGCACTTGTTGACCTACCAGCACCATCTAATATCTCAGCATGATGAAACTTTGGTTCCCTTCTAGGACTATGTTTAATTATACAAATCTTAACCGGACTATTCCTAGCCATACACTACACCTCTGACATTTCTACCGCATTCTCATCAGTAACCCACATCTGTCGAGACGTCAACTACGGCTGACTAATCCGCAACATACACGCAAACGGGGCATCATTCTTCTTCATCTGTATTTATATACACATTGCCCGAGGCCTATACTACGGGTCATACCTGTACAAAGAAACCTGAAATATTGGCGTAGTTCTCCTACTATTAGTCATGATAACAGCCTTTGTCGGCTACGTATTACCATGGGGACAAATATCCTTCTGAGGCGCAACAGTAATTACAAATCTATTATCCGCAGTGCCTTATATAGGAGATATACTAGTTCAATGAATTTGAGGTGGCTTTTCAGTAGATAATGCAACACTAACACGATTCTTCGCATTCCACTTTCTACTACCCTTTATTATTGCTGCCGCAACTATCCTCCACCTATTATTTCTTCACGAAACCGGATCAAATAACCCAATTGGCCTAAACTCAGACGCAGATAAAATTTCCTTCCACCCCTACTTCACATACAAAGACCTTCTTGGATTTGTAATTTTACTTATAGCCTTAACACTCCTAGCATTATTTTCCCCCAACCTGCTAGGAGACCCAGAAAACTTCACCCCTGCAAACCCCCTTGTCACTCCCCCACATATTAAACCAGAGTGATATTTCTTATTTGCCTACGCCATTCTTCGGTCAATTCCAAACAAACTAGGAGGAGTCCTTGCCTTACTATTTTCGATCCTAGTACTAATAGTAGTACCACTCCTACACACCTCAAAACAACGAGGACTAACATTCCGCCCAATCACCCAATTCCTCTTTTGAACCCTAGTAGCAGACATAATAATTTTAACATGAATTGGCGGCATACCAGTAGAACACCCATTTATTATTATTGGACAAATCGCATCAGTACTATACTTCGCATTATTTCTTGTCTTCATTCCCCTAGCAGGATGACTAGAAAATAAAGCACTAGAATAAGCTCGCCCTAGTAGCTTAGCTTAAAAGCATCGGTCTTGTAATCCGAAGATCGGAGGCTAAATTCCTCCCTAGCGCCAAAATTTAAAATATGGTTGAAACCATTCCTTATGGTTTAGTACATATTATGCATAATATTACATTAATGTATTAGTACATTCATGTATTATCACCAATAATTTCTTTTGAACATAAAGCAAGTGTTAACTATCAAGGTATACTAAAAGCATATTATTAAGACTCACAAAAGCGTTGGTTAGACCTGGGAAATAGATTATTCCCCAATAAAGTTGACCTCAAATTTTTCCTTGAAATAACTAACTAAAATTTCGTTAAACATTTTTAATGTAGTAAGAAACCACCAACCAGTTTATATAAAGGTATATCATGCATGATAGAATCAGGGACAATAATAGTGGGGGTAGCACAATATGAACTATTACTGGCATCTGGTTCCTATTTCAGGAACATAACTGTATTACTCCCCCCCCTAATAATTATACTGGCATTTGATTAATGGTGTAGTACATACGACTCGTTACCCACCAAGCCGAGCGTTCTCTTATATGCATAACGTATTTTTTCTCTTTTTCCTTTTCATTTGGCATCTCAGAGTGCAAATACAACTATCAAGTTAAGGTTGAACATTTATTACTTGTACACACATGTAAATTAAATTATCATAAGACATAACTTAAGAATTACATTATATTAACTCAAGTGCATACATGCTCATTATTTACTCAATATATTTCAGCTTATATGCGGCAAACCCCCCTACCCCCCTACGCTTAACAGATACTGTTTTCTTGTCAAACCCCTGAAACCAAGAAAGACCTGTAAAAAATATAAGCCAACAATTTAACATAAAGGTTAGCCACTTCACACTAATTTCTTCTGCAACCCAATATTCTATAAAACTGCACCCAGAAAAGAGAGATTTAAACTCTCACCACCGACGCCCAAAGCCAGCGTTCTTATTAAAACTATCTTCTGAGATTAAACACCGCTCCATAATTTGTGCACAATATTATAGTAGTGCACATCATCACCTTAAGTTAAATAATACCAAAATATATTGTCAAAGCCCACTTAAACCGGCACTTCATCTTATAGACCTCGGGATATAAAAGCCGTTGTCAATGCCATATGAATAAACCGCCCTATATTATATATATAGCATAAACCTTATTCCACAATATACTATTAACTTAACCAATTATATCAAATTTATGAAAAGCCAGTACTAAACACCCCAATATAAAACGCTCCATAATTTGTGCACAATATTATAGTAGTGCACATCATCACCTTAAGTTAAATAATACCAAAATATATTGTCAAAGCCCACTTAAACCGGCACTTCATCTTATAGACCTCGGGATATAAAAGCCGTTGTCAATGCCATATGAATAAACCGCCCTATATTATATATATAGCATAAACCTTATTCCACAATATACTATTAACTTAACCAATTATATCAAATTTATGAAAAGCCAGTACTAAACACCCCAATATAAAACGCTCCATAATTTGTGCACAATATTATAGTAGTGCACATCATCACCTTAAGTTAAATAATACCAAAATATATTGTCAAAGCCCACTTAAACCGGCACTTCATCTTATAGACCTCGGGATATAAAAGCCGTTGTCAATGCCATATGAATAAACCGCCCTATATTATATATATAGCATAAACCTTATTCCACAATATACTATTAACTTAACCAATTATATCAAATTTATGAAAAGCCAGTACTAAACACCCCAATATAAAAC